GGGCGGGCCCGGCCTGGTCAGTACTTAGCCGGGCCATGAAACTAAAAAGCCCCTTCGGACGAAATCACGAAATAAAAAAAAAAGAGTTATACTATGACGGGCGTTTTCAAGCCTTATTTTTTATAATGTAACATAGTATTATCCTTTTTCAATTGGGAGGAGAGATGGCTGAGTGGACTAAAGCGTCGGATTGCTAATCCGTTGTACGAGTTTTTCGTACCGAGGGTTCGAATCCCTCTCTTTCCTTTTTTGTTGATGACTTGGTATTTTATTTCGAATTTATCTCGAGCTCTTTTTTTATTTAATTATATAGTTAAAAATGAATACTTAAAGAAGTTTAAGGATGTGGAATAGAAAAAATCTTACTAATAACAGTTTAAAATCAAGCAAAAAAACAAAAACCTTATCTTTTATTCTTCACGTCCAGGATTACGTCCTGGATCATTAGACAGGAATCCGAAGATAAAGAGAGAAACAAAGAATATCACTACCGTGTAAACAAATAGTTTGAGAGTAAGCATTACACAATCTCCAAGATTTTTTTTAGGAAAAAAGAGAATAGATTCTCCACTTTTATACCGCATACCCTAATTTTATATTTTGACACTCAAGAAATGCAGTGGGGTGATCCGGATTTGTCGCGGTTGTACAATAATTTCAATATTTGAATTGAGAGTGTAAGACTTATCTGATCTTATCAATTCTATGAATTTCTTTTTTCAAATAAATCATGAATTTTTGGGGGACTTTATTAAAAATATCATCGAAAACTTACAGCAGCTTGCCAAACAAAGGCTAAGAGAAAAAAGAACAGAGGTATTACTGGCATAATATCTACAATTGGATTCAAAAAAGCGTAGGCTTCAGGCAATTTGGCGACGAAAAAATTACTGGAAAAAAGAGCAGAATTAAGGTAGATACAGATTAAACTAAATATATTAAGCATAACAAACATTTTTTGAGGGGGGATAATTGTATTTATTTTGATTGAGTTATTAATAATATATTATTATTGTAATATATTATTATTGTGTTATTTTTGAGAGAAGAAAAAAATGAATAAAAAGAAAATAAGATAGACTAAAAAACTTTCTTTGATTTGAACTCACCCAATCAAAAATCCTTCTATATCTCAAATCAAAAGAGAATAGAATAAATCATACTTTCGTACAATATCTTAATTGAATTATATGTAATGATCAATAAATTCAGTTTAATTCTATGTCTACATGTATAAAAATTCTAGTAATCCATTTTCTAAATAATAGATATTTAGACTGGAGTTGACGAATAACCCATACCAATATTAGTGTTTATTAGTGTCTAATTGTTTATTAGTGTCTAATAGAAAAAAATGGGGCGTGGCCAAGTGGTAAGGCAACGGGTTTTGGTCCCGCTATTCGGAGGTTCGAATCCTTCCGTCCCAGATCATACCCCGTCTATAATTATTATGAATATAATTAATCACATTATATGAATAATATTTTTCATTTTTAATATATATATCTTTTTATATATATATCATAATAAATATATATAAATGAAAATTGCCTTTTCGAACAGCCTTCTGTATTAAGAATACAATATTGGTATAGAATGTTATTATTATTTCTTTTCTTTTTTTAATAATCTGCGGAATCAGATCTTTTTCACAAATTTAATCGAGTTAAAATAACACGCATATGAAATAGGAAATTAATTTGCGATTTTGACATATTTTACAGTATAAATATGAAAAAATAACAACATCAATTTTCAATCTTCTCTTACATCAGTGTTTTTTTTATCTATCTTTTTTTACTCACAGATGATTTAATGCAATATGGATTTCTCTCTCTCTTACTGATGATAAAAAAGGAAAGGTCCTTGCTGGAAAACTTTATATTATGCAAAAAAATTGTATCGGATATTGTATCGGATAGGGAATTTTTCAATCAATTAAATCTTTGTAACGAACTCTTATGAGTTGAAGACGTGTGAAATTTTTGAATTTATCCTATCACTATTACGTTACTTGAAGATACAGATTCAAAATAACTTGTTTATTCGTGTTATATTAGTTATAATTAGTTAACTAATTTTATTTTTACAATAAAAATATTCTAAATTTTAAAATTTAGAAAAAAAAAAATTTCTATTTTATAGAATTTCCAATATTGAATTCTATTAATCTCAAAAAAGAGGGTTAAATAGATTACTATGTACCGACCGAACCAATGATTATTCATGATTCCATAATTGAATCAATTACATATGGGTTCCAAACCGAAGGAATGTTATGGTAAAACTTCGTTTAAAACGATGTGGTAGAAAGCAACGTGCGACTTGAAGGACATGATCCGCTGTGGAGTCTTACATCCACCATTTTTTTATATATTATATAGGAATGAAAGTGCTCTTGGCTCGACATCATTTGTTCTGTTCCGCCGTAACCCTCTTTTTTTGGGGGGGGGTGATGTAATATAGTACAGGATGGAGCTCGAGTAGAAAGATTTTTTTTTCAGGGGCAAGAATCTAGGGTTAGTATCAATCAATAAATTGGAACAACTTCGTAAGTATATTTTCGATACATAAACCTAAAAGGTCCTATTTGAGAAAATTTCCAATTCAAAAGGAAGGTGTATTACGCAGGAATCAACCATTCGTATGATTCTTTGACAAAAAGAAATCACAAAAAATGATATGTTGCTGCCGTTTTGAAAGGATTTAAAGATCACCGAAGTAATGTCTAAACCCAATGATTTAAGGCAAAGATCCTGGAACAAGTAAATACCTTTTTCAATTGTCTTAACAACTAGATCAGAATGAAGAATCGAAATACATTCTAAAGGAGACATACAATAAAAGGGTTAGAGACCACTCAATAAATGAAATACCTAAAAGGGTTCTCTTTTGAGTTATTTCAGAGTTATCCAAATTGAGTTATGAGGGTGCAAATACGACTAATTTTATTTTTTATTGGGTAAGAATAACAAAAAAAAGTACTTAAATCAATAGTCTAATTAATTTGATGATTTTATGGATATATTTTCTATTGTAATTCGATACATAGACATAATTTCTAATTTTCTCGAGCCGTACGAGGGGAAAACTTCTTATACGTTTCTAGGGGGGGTATTATTCATCTATCCCAATGAGCCATTTATCGAATCGTTGCAATTGATGTTCGATCCCGACGAGAGGGAAGAGATCTTCGTAAAGTGGGTTTTTATGATCCGATAAAGAATCAAATCTATTTAAATGTTCCTGCTATTCTAGATTTCCTTGAAAAAGGCGCTCAACCGACAGGAACTGTTCATGATATTTCAAAAAAGGCGGGAGTTTTTGCGGAACTTCGCCTTAATCAACAAACAAAATTCAATTAATGAAATAAAATAGAAAAAAAAAAGAAGGTGTGGATAACTTGTATATAGCTTTGTATAACTTTCTCTTTTCTTTGCTAGTTTCTCTTTTGTTCTATCCATATCATACTTCCATTTAGTATTGTTACTTTTAGTATTGTTACTCATAGAATGGTGTCGTTTATTTATAACGACAAAAAATGGATTTCTATTTTTTTGATATAATAATGGATCCAATAATTTGAAATAGAAATAAAATAGTATAGAAAAAGATCAAGTGAATAAATAAGAAATGACGTAGAAGTAATTGGGTCTATAGACATAAAAATTTGCATTACCGTCAATGGGGTGATTTTCGTTGGAACTCTATGAACAAAAAAAAGGTTTGGTCCTTTGTTTTTTTTGTTATTGAATAAACCTCGTTTTTTTTTTCTACTTCTCCCCCGTCTTCCTTAATTTTGTCTTCTACCTATATTATATATAGTGCTATAGTGCCAATCCAACGCAAGTCCTTAGTTTTTTTTCAATTTAAATAATTTGATTAATTTTAATTGATTGAAATCATAATTGTTAGTTCGATTTAAAATTTGTTTTATCTTTTGTATGTTTTTCTCAATATTCATATTGACAACAGTGTATCAAATAAATATAATCCGATCGTGGATAAATGGATCCATTTATCCCTGTTCCACAGATTTTATTTCATTCAAATAATGGGTTCTTAGATTTTCTGTCATACAAGAAGTCTTTTTTGATTAAGATTTAAATAAAAAAAACTTGATATATACTAATTAATGGACACTATAAGATACAATAGGAGGTCTATAAATATTTGAAAATCTTTGACTTTAATCCCTATTTTATCTTTTATCTGATAATTTTTTGTATTTTCGTCGGATTTGCTCATTTTTATTATGTTCAGAGTGGATTAGAATTTTTTTTTTCATTTTTTTTGGTTTGATTACGTTGTGCCATTCAATTTCGTTATTTATTGGGATTCTGGTTGTATCTACACATTCTAATTAGTTTTTGGGGGTTGCTAACTCAACGGTAGAGTACTCGGCTTTTAAGTGCGGCTAGCATCTTTTACACATTTGTATGAAGCAACAGATTCATCCATACCATCGGTAGAGTTTGTAAGACCACGACTGATCCTGAAAGGAATGAATGGAAAAAGCAGCATGTCGTAGCAATGGATAATTCTGAGAATATTTAATTCTTACTGAATAGGTTCCAAATCTTATTTCAATTGTTTAAATTTGTGGTGTCTAACAATTTTTTAAAAAGAATCTTTTGGGGGTCGAGTGAATAAATGGGTAGAACCTTACTATAAGGTTACAATTATAGGGAAATAAAAAGTAACGAGCTTCTGTTCTTCATTTTTGAATGATTACCCCATCTAATTAGACGTTAAAAATGTATTAGTGCTTAATGCGGGAAAGGCTTTTCTGATGAGTGGATTAGAAATTTCTTATGAGTCCTAACTATTAGCTATTCCCCTTTATGGGGTAGAGATAAATGTGTAGAAGAAGGCAGTATATTGATAAAGATATTTTTTTTTTCAAAATCAAAAGAGCGATTGGATTGAAAAAATAAAGGACTTCTAACTATCTTGTTATCCTATAAATGAATATAAGGAGCTAGAGAGTCCGTTAATGA